AAAAAAAATGAAAAATAATGCAAAACCAAAATACTTGGAGGACTCTTCTGACAAAATCAAAAATATGTAATTGTCAGCAAAGTTGTTTCTTTTTTTTTTTCTTCAGTTCAAATCCAAAAAATTCTTCTTACTTATAATAAGGGATAGGTCGTCAATTCAGCATTGGATAAAAGAGGGAAAATGCCCTTTTTTAGACTAAGCGGTTCAAATCATTTTATCGAGATGAGTGTTCTATATCGATAAAATATTCATTTTCAAACCATCTCTATATTAAATAGTGGTAGAAAGAGTACCATGCTGCGTCTAGACTTCAAACGGTTTGCTTTAACCATCTTAACAGCCCCACATTATTGGTTGCTAGAGAATCAAAATGGATTTGCCAATTAATCACGAAATGCTGTGGTTCTTCCATATAATTTCTTAAGAAGTAATTCGCGAGATTATGCACCTTTCTTTCCTAGTTATAACAGAAAGGGGTACAGCTGATTGGATCCAGCCTATTCTTGAAATAAACAACTCACACACACTCCCTTTCCAAAAAAGATCAATACACCAATCACTACACTTAGATTTATTGGATTTGTTGCTAAAATATCGGTATTAAATCCGAAACTCCCGGCAGATGGCCAGTGGCCCAAAGAAACGAAAGAATCGGTTACATTTTTCATATAATCTCCTCTTATAAATAGACTAAAAAATCGACCAGAGTTCTTTTTCTATCACTTTGCCCTCTTTTTTATTTATTCTTTTTTTGAAATCGAGTCAAAAAATATTCGAGTTATAAATATTCGAGTTATAAAGTATGAACTGCCCCCTTGATTGTTGAAACACCTCATAAAAAGAGTTTCCCTTGGACTGCGAACGGGAAGGATGAAAGCGAGTCGGTATGCTAATTCCTCATCTGCAAATCAGCCCTTCCCGTAGGTTATTTTCTCAACCAATAAAGAATTGTAGGAGTAAAATCTTGATCTAATTTGAAAAAGCAAACGACAAGTCCAAGGCCATAAAATAGGAAAAATATGTATTTTTCCTATTTCTAAGAATAAACAATTAAACAAAAGGATTCGCAAATAAAAGTGCTAATGCTACAACCAATCCATAAATAGTTAAAGCTTCCATAAAAGCTAGACTAAGCAATAGAGTACCTCGTATTTTTCCCTCTGCCTCGGGCTGTCTCGCGATACCCTCTACGGCTTGACCCGCAGCAGTCCCTTGACCAACTCCAGGTCCAATAGAAGCAAGCCCTACGGCCAATCCAGCAGCAATAACGGAAGCAGCAGAAATCAGTGGATTCATGATAAGTTCCTCGTACCAACAAAAAGAAATGGTTAATGATACAATCAACCAATGAATTATGACTTAATTATTCCATTGATAGGATTCATCCAGTCGAAGTAACTAAGAACTTCGAATTTAAGTAATAATATTATTGAATCATCAGAACTACTTCGATATCTCTTTTTTCGTTTCTATCCACCAAGTTTTTGTGAATCCATAGAACTTTTGTTCTGCCATTTCTTGGTTCCGAGCTGTTATTTCAATTCTTCCATCTTTTCTTGATTTCATCTCTTTATTCAGCCAATTCACAGCCACAACGATACGAAAGGACTTCTATTGGAACCCAGTAGTAGGGCAAATGAAATAGATCTTTAGTTCATATATAAGTAGTCAATATCTAATATCACATATACATGTCTTTCTTCCATAACGTAAACCATTAGATTCAATCGGATTCGAGAATCAATCCATTTTTTTAGGAATCCCGTTTTTTGTAAATTCTTTTCTGCCTTCCGTTTTCTTTATCATTATTCCAACCGAATACAATCTAAATGGGCAAATCAAATTGATTAGGGCGAATTATTGCATAGAACTATCATTATTTGATTGCTCTAAGTTCATGCAATTTATTATTTATTAATATTGATATTGAATATTTTCTTTTGGTCAATTATTGAATAAAATCAACTGTAACGGAGAATTGTTTCTCCTGTTTTTTATTTAATCACACGTCGTAAACATCGATTTGATTCAAATTATGATTTGCCTAAGAAGATTGGCTGACCAATATAATAGAAGGTGAATATTCGTCGAGGAAAGGTAGGATATTAAGTGGACGAAAGGAGAATTTTAGGAAAAAGATCTTTTAGATCTCTTTCCTTTTTTTACAACTCTCTAATATCGTAATTTTTGATTTTTTTGTTCCTATTGCTTTCTATCGTATATAGAGTCTTGGATATTTCTATTCCTTAAGTAAATCATCTTGAGCCGCACATACATTGCCTTGCACTAAGCTAAAAAAAAGACTATTTCAATGATGGCCCTCCATGGATTCACCTATATAAGCCGCGGCTAAAGTTGCAAAAATAAGAGCTTGAATACCACTTGTAAATAATCCAAGGAACATGACAGGGATAGGAACCACTGAAGGTACTAAAGAAACAAGAACAACAACTACTAATTCATCTGCTAAGATATTCCCGAAAAGTCGAAAACTAAGTGA